CGCTCTAAGGCTATCATAGTACTGCCAGCATGCCCACTCATAGTAAGAGAAGAAAGACATGTGCATTACTAGCCAGTTATAAAAGATATATCCCCATATTCATAAGATTCTTTATTAAGAAATCCTCTTGATCCATAAATGTCATTAACAGCGGCAGGAAGGAAAGAAGCCTATACTTCCTTGTCCAGAGCGGGATCAAGTTGCTGGACCATAAGTCGCTTTTTCGAAAAGGCCGCCTATATGTCAAGACCGATCTGGTGCTAGTTATGGTTATGCTGCTAAATCAACTGCATAATCGATTGGATCAACAAGTTCAATTTGATCTGCTAGCTTGAACGCCTGGTTCTCTCCTAGTAATGTCACACAATCCAGGGTGGACCTTAGTTCAGATTCTTTTATTTCTTCTTTGATCCGTCTTAGGGCCGAGTGGCAGCCTCGACCCAAGCAGAAGTGCCATGCTTGGATTGCCCAACGAATAATGCCCCTTGTAGAAATCTCTTCCAGTTTTCACACTTGCTAGAAGCACGAGCGAAGGAAGGTTACTCCCATAAATGACTGTCCGTGCCTGGCGGGGGAGTCTCAACAAAAGAATAGCAAATGGGTGAAAGATAGAGGATTTGCACCTGTTATCCTTTTCCGAAACCTATAGCTAGTCTACTTAATAATTCGAGTACGGATGTCGCCAGCTACCTTTTCATGCTGTGATAGACTGGAAGCGGAAACTTCTTGGTGGGCGACTTGTGGGACCTCGGGGGTGACCTGAGGGCTTGTGAGCCCGGGGTTTGACGAAGACTCTCCCATTTCAAAAACCTACTTCTTTTAGGGAGCTCTTTCGTATAACAGGTCGTTTTCTCTGGGCCGCTTCCCAAGTAAGGACTGTTCCCCTCCCATTCTTCTGCAGCAGACCGCCGCAGCAGCAGTAAACATAATCAAAGTGGAAATAGATGCTTTTCATAGTGAAACTTCTAAGAGCTCTTAAGGAGGCGCTAGTGCCTTACGCAAGTCCAGTGCTAGGGGTACGGTTGGGTCCTTTTTGCTTTCCCTTGGGATTAAAGCAATGTTCAGAAGATCGGATCAGAGAATTTCAGTTACGCTAAGTTCATGAACTCTTTCAGACTCTCTCTCTATGATCGAGTCAGACCCTTGTTCGCTTGTTAGCTCGTCTCCTTTCGTATATAAAAAAGGGTAGGCTCAACTGTTCTGTAAAGGACTGCTCCTAAGGCTTCAGCTAGCAGAGCACTTAAGACAGGAAGAAATACAGATAGAGATAGGTATTAGATATTAGGCAGCGGAAAGGCCGAGCTCCCTTCTTGAACAACCAAGGCACAGCTTTCTTTGAAAGGCTAGCCGCGGAATTGCCGCCATTCCTGACTTGCTTTCTTTCATGTTGGAATTTCTCCTGCTGTAATATTTAGTAGTTCCCCCGGCTTTCTTTATGATAGTTGTGTTCTTTCTATTCCTTCCAGCCGAGGGAGAAGAAGGGTAAAAGCAAGAAGGGTAAGCATGTCGTGTCGACGCACGCGAAAGGCTATCAATGTACAAGTCCACTTCGATAGCCAAGCAATGAGGGAGTCTGAAGAGACTTCCAGTTCGCTGGACTTAGTTTTAGATACTCCAAGCCTCGTTATGTTAATTCTCTTCTGTAACGGATTTCGATATTTAATGTACAGGTCGGTTGGGAACCTAAGAAGACAAGCCAAGCGCTTAGCTTAGTTCGGCCGTTTACAAGAGTTAATACCGAAACAGACAATTCCAGATGCCCTCAGACAGATGCCACTAAACAAGTAAAGGACAACGGACAGTATTCGTGGATCGGGAAGACCTACTCTCATTCAAGGAAGCGGACCGTTGACGACAGCAGACCGGGATGGACAGATGCTACTAAAAAAGCCGATTATCGCATGTTTTTAGAGGCCGTACTTGACCCATCCGACCCCTCGCGATTTCGCAAATAAAATAGACCATTCCGGACCTTTTCCTCATGGAACGATAAGACCGATGCCACTATCGCCTCTTGGCTTTGCTTTAATAGATTATATTCGACTGGAAGGAACGTTATACGACTTTTTTACTTTGCAAGAGTAGTTTCATCGGTGGAAGGGAGGGAGAAGGTTGTTCGACTGAAGCCCGACCTCTATGATCTGAAATGAGTGCGGAAATGTCCCTTTAAGAAAAGGATCTTTACAGAAAAAGAGCTCAGAGGTTTAGTCAGCTATTGTCCTATTTTCTTTTTTCTTCTCGATGAGAGGCTTCCCCAACAGCACTGGTTTGTCAACCTCCATGGTCTTTCCCAATCCAATCTTTTTCTATTACTGACACCTGGAGCCAGCTTAAATTGCTAAAGCAACTCCCGAACCTAATTCCTAAGGTCACATACCTGTCGCATAAAAGGAAAATGCATAAATGCATATATAGTTGGAATCTCCAATAGGGCAGGCATTAATATGAAAAGGTTTACTTTCCAGCTGGGACATCATCCACAGCTAGATCTTCCTTTAGAAGAGGAAGTAGATCGAAAGGGCAAAGAGAGCCACCCGGTCATCATGGATAAAACTACCACTCTTTCAATTGGCGTCTAACCATCTTCTTCTCACTAGGGCCGGGGTTGGTCTTTCTAATCAATCAGAAAATTAACCGGTGGATTGATTGATCTAAACCAAAGACTTGATTATAGGAGAAAGGCGTTCTCATACCCTGATACCCCTTTGTGGAAACCTAGAACAGAAGAAAGTCTCTTTAGGATTAGGATGGCTCTGTCCTAGCTAGACCGAGTCACAACTACTTATTATATTATAGAAGTTATATTATAGAAGACTCAGGCACACTTCCCTATACTTCTCCTAAGTGACATCAAAATCCTCTTTCAGCCGATTCGAAAGCAGCAATAGATGAGATTGAATCAGACAGAGGGTTCACGCCTCACCCTTCAAAGGGGGGATTGGGGAGTTAAGACTTCCTTGCTCTTAGGCCCGCTGTAAGGGGCCAATAAGATCAGGAAGAAGGAGATTGGATTCCTCCCCTTCCATATGGTTGTTAGCTCTTCTGTGTCGTGTCAAGCCAGTTCATGAATGAATGGCAATCATGAGTGTAAATCGGCCTAGGTCCGGTCGTGGTCAAGCCTCGAATCGAATCCTGGATCAACGCCCTTTTTCGCTTAACCCATTCGTTCACAGCTTCACCACTCTACCGAGGGTCGAGCTACCACGCTCCTGAACCTCCGCTTCTGAGCCCTCGTAAACTCGGTAAAGCGGCCTTGAAACTCGCTTTTGTTCAATTATAAATAAATAACAAGTTTGATAGGGAATGAGCGGATGGCAGAGGGACGCAAGTGACTCGAGGGTCGAGGGACGGAGATCAGGCAGGAAGCAACACAAAAGCGCCCTTTGTGAGTTCCCAGGTCTCGCGTGATAGAGCGTGGGTGTCAAAGCAGCCTCAAAACCAAGACGAGTTGTTGGAATGCAGTGGATAGATAATCGTGGGGGAAGTTGACAGCGCTGGTCGGGCCACGAATCCAGATCGAGCGGATGCTTCAACGGGAATGAAAGTTGTTGGGGGAAAATCTTAGGCTCAATAAGTGCATGGAAGCGTGCATAAGTTCCAAGAGGGGGAGGGGGGAGGTTCTATTCCATCATGACCATAGTCCCATTTGTTCGCTAAAGGTAGGCAGCAATCTGGATTCAAGTCGGAGGAACTACATCAAGAAAGTGGGATTTCGTCCTAGCCTAGATCTGTATTATATTAATCAATTTCTAGCTCAGATGAAGAGCTTCTTCTCACCCTCGGCTCACGGAATTGGCTCACAGAACTACCTTTCCATTTCCAGAAGACCGAGACGAGAGTCACTCGCTACCTTGAGAACAGTGAAAGCTCAATCCCAACTCTCTTATCTGGTGCAGAACCTGCCCTAGAGCTATTGCCAGATTGAATCTCAAATCGAGCTGCAGTTCTTCTTTCTAGCTAGGGGATTGGGTTCCGCTCTATCAATTCCGTAACTCTTATCTACGATAACAGCAAAACTCCACTTCTTCAACAAGAGAAAAGATCATATCGGCAACAGCAAGTAAAGTCTGAAATGCCTCAGAAGCAAGTCTTGGCTTAGCTGCATTATCTTCCTACCGATGTCATACTAGACTCTATTATGACCTGAGGGTGACTGAACTACCTTCAGTCCCGAAGTCACTTCTCCTCTCTTCCCTCTCGACAGGGAACAACGCTAGAGGAATTCATTCTCTCGTACTTGAACTGCTGTAGACAAGAAAGCCCTAGGGAAAAGCGTAGCGCTTATCCTTTAACAGGTACGTAGCCTCTTTCGAGAGGCGAAGAATAGCTATCTTTCAGAAAGAAGAAGAGCAGCAAAGCCTTTTAGTACTATCAGACTCGAGGCGAAGAGGTGGGACTAGGAGGGTTACTACAAGTGCTGTGATGAGATCTGTCTTTCGGCTTGGTCGAGGACACCATTACCTTGTTGCTCGCATCGTGATCGATGTAGATTCTTCCTGTCCAGAGCCCCGACCAGTCTTAACTGAAAAGCTTTCAGACCCCTGTGTGAGCTAAATCTATCAGTAGCAGAAATATTAGTAGGAAAACCCATCTTTAAGACCTATCAGTCGGCGAATAGGCCGAGTTTTGTTAAAAGTTCCGTCAATGGGTATACGCCTTAAAACAGTCATACACCAATCATGGGCCGGACGCATAAGAGCTTGCTTAATGCGTTCGGGATCGCAAAGATCCTTAGCTTATCAGATCCCTCATCCTTAAAGCCCAGTCTTCCCAATGGGAATCGACTCAACAACGGATCATCAGATAACCCTTTGACCTTGGCTACTCTCCTACAGGATTTCCAAATATACTTTAAATACCTGCTTGAGCAGCAGCTGCACGACAGTAAACGGATTCCAGGTTTGTAACTGAATATACATTGACCATGGAAAGTTTACATCGTCAGGATCCATCTCACCGTTTTGAGGGCCGAGGAAAGAAGAAATAAACGAACAGTGGAGTGAAGAAGTTGACTGCCCACTCGAGTAATTCATGCTTAAATGGCCAAAGGCGAGATAGAAACTCATTTTGAGTCATACCATCCGCGCCTAAAAGCATGGCTCGATCCCACACGCATAGAGAGAATATATCCTACTCCATGCGGTATAGGGGAGTCCAAGACTTGCGACTCTTGCCAGAAGTCAAACTCCTAACAGGGGAAGACGACCATTGACATTGCACCTGAAGCCAATATCCATAGGAATGGACAGGTGCGTACCTTTCAGCAAGCGAAATACACTTGTCTCTGAGCTCCCCCAGTACTCTATCGGGAGATCCAGACGATAGAGGTTTTTTCCCGTCTTTTCCTCACTAAAAACTAAAATGAATTTAGATATGGAGTAGGGGGCTTTCGCGCATCCGTTTTCTTGCTGGAGTGGAAACCCTAGCAATAAGGATGACTCTCGAAGGCTTGGCCCGTATTACATTAGTGGGACTACGGCTGGCTCTTTCTCCTCAATCGGGGGGAATGCCATTCTTAACATCTTTCGCAACCTTTCTTTCACAGGTGGCAGAATTATAGACCATATAACCTTGCCAACTAAAGCGGCCTACTCTATCGCAGTAAGGGCTTAAGCGATCGAAGTGACCTAACCTGGTTCCATCTAAAAGGGCCTTCGGTCATCTATGTCGTCTTTGGAACTCCTAAAAGAGTTTACGGGCCTAGCTCAACGAAAAGCAAGCCTTCTTCCCAGTTGCGATTAGGAACGTCCGTATAGCATCAGTCAATTTACCGTCGGGGAATAGTCTGTCTGAATGGAGTGGACTAATACTCTATTCGACTAGAGGAAGAATCTTTATTAAATAGGATGCCTCTCAAGCCCTTTATTTTATTCTAATAAGGGGGGCTAACCGTCATATTCTCAATCGGCTTTGCCTCGCTGCATCCTTTAGTTTTGTATTCCTTACAGCTATTTCCAATCACCCGAAAGGAGTGGCCTTGTTGACTGGTTAAGGACTCTTTCCAGACTGTTCTTTCGGAAGAAGAGAAAGTGAAATCTTCTCTTTTGAAGGAAGAAAGGGTGGTTGCCATTCCGCTAATCGAACTAGAAAGAAAAGAGATTAGCCGGGGGGGAGGTATAATACATCTACAGGTAGAAGTAATCCCTTAACTATAAACTAGAGTAGTCATTAATAACCGTCTAAAAAGAAGTCCATATAGTGTTGTAATCGTCCTTAATCAAGGTATTCATCAAGGTATAACAATCAAGCAAGTGAGAACAAGAAAGAAAGCCTAGGCCAATGGTCCCACACCCGGAAAAGCATTCACCCCCTCGGAGTACCTGTCCCCGAAAGAAGGAGCTTGTAGATCGTGAAGTGAACCAACAAGGGAAGGAACAAGGAACTGAAAGAAAGCAAAGAAGGGAAATTCCTTATGGAAAGGAAAGCGCACGGACAGCAGACGAAGAGAGAGAAGGAATACCTTTGATTACGAATGTTCATGTTTACCCACAATAAATTCCTCTATACCTACTTCACTTCCAAGACTTAAAAAAAGAGAGAGAGATATGAATTCATTCCGCCCTCTTCCGCTCCTGAACCAGTACTGAGATAAAAGGAATAAAAGGAGCCAAACCAACCCTAAAGCATAAGGTAAGCTCCTCGTTAGCGGGAAAGAAAGAAGCACCTGTTGCGAGCAAGTATGACCAGAACCTTCTTTTCTTCCCATGATGTGTTCTATCAGCGAGTGTTCTAACGGCGAAAGAGAAGCGGAACTGTCCTTTTTAGTCTAAAGATGTACGCTTAACGCGAAAGAGTTAAGGAGGCTAGACGGTAGCTAGCTTGACTCTATTCTCTCCCAGAAGCTTTGTGATAGGAGAATCTTCGTATTTCCACTGGATGGATCGATGGGATGGATAGAGTGAGTGCCCTTCTCCTCTCTTGCTTGTCCGAAGACTGGTCTCCAATCCCCTGCCCCCAGTAGAACTACCAAGAAAGAGTCCATCTATTGGAAGAACCTAAGATTCGTTCGGACTCTCTCAATGAGGAATGAGGAGGGTCCCGGTCTCCCACTATTTCCTCTCTTTCGGTTGGTGTTCTTGCTTTATTTAATCGTGTCGTGTTTAGGAATTGACCGAGATCGAGACAACTGGAAATGTTAAAAAGATAGTACCGGAGGTCTAATCTACCATTTTGGCCGATGGGAACTCCTACTTCATAAAAATCTTTCCTTAACCCGGGCGACGAAACCTAACTAGTTGTTTCAGGATTTGATGATGGACCTGAGTGACGAGCATTCGAAAGGGGAACGAGATGTTAAAAAATGGTATAATCAATCACCGGAAGTATCCCAATTAGAAAGAGAAGGCTTGCTGCCTTTAATGGAGATGACAATAAGTTAAAAGTTGGAATGGCTATACGAAGAATTTTGAAAGGCTTTCATCGCTCCGGGGAGCTGATCTGACTGAAAAGGAAGGCCGAAGCACTGGCTCTCGGTCCGGTAAGAGCTCCAACTACGGGAAGAAAAGAATTAGCGAATCAGATTGCTTACGACTCAGGGACGAGCGAAGGCTCGGAATCCTCAACAAGGTGTAGGGGCGATCATTAGATTGAGTATCCAGGAGTGGGAGCACCCCAACCAGTGAGCTATGAAGCGGCCTTCCTTCGCGACAAGGGTACATAAGAGGCTTTCACCTTTCAACGCTATTTCCATCGAATGAGTGAACGGGTGAAAGCCCTAATCCAAGCACCACTATCTCTTCAACGGGAAATGGCACCGAAAATAGAATGTCGAAGAGCTCAAGCTAAGTCGACCGAAGGGGGAGTTTTGCCTTGATCGGACCAAGCCACGTACTTTAGTGCCGAAATGCCTTCCTTTTGGGGTGGGCGAGGAGCTAAGCTGTTCAGAAAGAGTGACTGAGTTGGCTAAGACGGGTAGCCAGTGCTGTCCTCCAGAGTGATGAATTGGCTAGAGGATGTCGCTTAATATTAATAGGTGTTGGAGAGGCTCCGTCTGCCAGGTGGATCTGAACATATCGATACTGAGCAGCTACAACCAAGTTCTTCAAGTCAGGATAGCTACTACTATAGAAATTAGTTTCTATGAGGCATCCGGCACATTGATTCTGTCCACCCGAGACCATTCCATTTCCACATTGATTTAGCCAATGCGCCCGCATGAGACATCTAAAAGAATTACCAGAATGTGACCAAAAACATCTCTTCCGGAGCAGGGCCGGATGAAATGAAATCACTGAAGTCATCCCTGGCAATCATCCAATAGTTGCTGATTCTGACCAGGAAACCTCCACTCAAGGAAGTATCATCGAGCATCTTTTCCTTCTAACAACCATTCCATCTATTGATGACTCATCCCTTGCTTTGTTCTGGTCAGTCCGCTACCGAGCTTTCACTTTCAAATCAATCAACCCCGTGCTTTAGATCAGCTAATTGGGAATCTGAATCTGGATCTTCCCCGGATCGGCCACTCATCTTGAGTATCTCACTTGGTCTGGTCTGGCCTGACTGATGAAAGATCTCGTTTTTATGACCATCTTTCTTAAGCCAAAAGAGGAGCTCTCATAGGGATCGTATTGTGGCGAAAAGGTTTCACACAAACCTATGGCATCGATTATTTCGAGACATTTTCTCCTATGGCCAAACTCAATTCCATACGAGTCATTCTGTAAGTTGCAGCTAACAGATCTTGGCCACTGCAGCAGCTTGATCTTGACTAGCTTGGGCTTCCTGCCTCTCTTCCATGGCATTCAAGGACCCAAGCTTGGGGCATTCCCTCATGGCATGTGGCCCCTTGCATATTTATTTAGCACCCACCTCTGGGCACATATGCTTTCTTCTTCTCCTCGTAGTCCGGCCTACCATCGTTTGGCTTTCCATCACCACCCTTGGCAATGGCTTTTCCCCCCTGTCCTTGATGGATGTTTTGGATGTGATCTTGTTCAGGCCAGAAGAGTTCAGAGTCTAATCGCAGAGAACTCATACCGTCCCTTGAGCCTATAGATAGAAGGTAGGCCTAGACTTTAAGGTGAATACATCTTTCTGTGATCTTACGGTAGCGAGTTTCGGTAAGTTCAGTAAGTGAAGTGAGGAGCGAAGGTGTACAAAGTCTGTGACTCACACGCTTAGGCGTGTTACGGGACTTTGTTCTTCTTTCGGACAAGATTGCCTAGATTGATCAGATTCTCTTCCTATCTATTCATAAGACAAGATCAATCAAGGAATCCAGCGGCAGGGTACTTTATTCCGATATCTCCCCCCGAGGGTGAGTTAGACTTCCCGGATAAAATAAGATCTCTTGCTTTGCCCACAAGCCCTACTAGCGTAGCAAGTCTGAGCAAGTCTGGTCGCTGGTGTGTTGTTCGTTCTAGCGATAGGCTCCAAGCGCGATTCTGATTCTAAATTAGGTTTTCTGTTCTGGAATGAATCTGTTCTAAAGAAAGACCTGCCTATACTGAAGAGGGGCTGGTTCACGGTAATGAATGGTGGCATCGGTCGGGGCAAGCACAGCACTCGTTCCCGCAGCCCTTGTTGCAGCTGATAGACTCAAAAGTAAGGGCACGAAAAGCTGTCTTAAACAAAAAACCTTCTCGCGGGAAGCTTCGATGGGACAATTGCTCTGAAAGTGCTTTTGCCAGCGTAGATGAATCTTATATCGGGTATTATTTCGATCCGGATCTAATGTCTGATTGCGAACATTATTGAGGTCAGTCTTTTCGGATTACGGGTGACAGGCGAATGCCAAAGTCCGAAAGGTATACCTATCCTTTCTTTTTTATCAAAAAAGTCTGTGGACCCACTAATGATACTCGGGAGAGAACCGACCTACTGGTCTTGATCCCATTCTATACGCACGCAATTTGTTTAGTAACAAGGTAACAAGAAGGGGGCTAAAGCCACAAAAGGGAGACAAGATTCATCGATTAGGTGGCAGCAAGGTTTGTGACTCTTTGATCTATCGGTTGACTCTGTCTTTTTAACATCCTTGATCTTGATTTGTTTCCAGGAGCAGAGATGGAGTGAAATAAGCAATCAAGTCCGTCTGGACTCCGATCGAGAAAGCCCTATACTCGACCTACTTCCATCTTAAACTTAAAGCATTGAAAGAAGGGCAGGCAGCTTTGCCGAGTTTCAGAGGTGACGGAGGTCAAAAAAGGAGTTCAATCGCTCTCACATAAATACGGAGTCAATGACTTTGAAGGGCAATTATTGAGTCAAGCAACCGAAACCGAGCAACGAAGTCACATCAGAGCTAATTATAACTAACTCATCCGCTTATATTATACCAAGCAAGACCCTTTTGCAGTTTACTCGCCAGTGTCATCACTCACTGGACGAGCCTTTCTATTTGTATCAGTTGAGTACGTCTGCCCAAGACCCAGACAAAAAGCTTTGTACCTTACCACGGAAACTCCGCTATCAATGTCGTCTGGCCCAGTTGCCCCAACTGGACTTAACCATTTGACTTCTGACAATAAGAGGAAGAGAAGCCCTCTTGACTAAGGGTTCTTGAGTTAGAGTTCGAACTCACCTTCTTTCTTCTATTTCATAGCCTCTTCCGTATTCTCAATCGGAATAGCCAGGCCTTCAATCTTTTTCTTTTATTAGGCGAAAGAGACGCAGCAGCAAGAGGTCCTGAATCAAATAGAGCAAGCAAGTCCGTATTCTGTTCGGCTTACGGCTTCATTCCCAGAGTAAGGAGAAAGAAGACAGCGCCGGGGAATAGCTCCGAGAGGGACTTCTCTGAGTAAAGAGATAAGTAAGGGTAAGAGTCATTCCAATTGAGTAGGTGAACCAAGAGTCTCTTTCGAGCGAGATCCTTTACCACGCCTAACTAAATGAAAGAAAGTAAGAGAGAGAGTGGCCGCCTATGACCGGCTGATATGAAGCCAAAGAATGCTTTACTTGGACTCCGTGCACCTCTTATTATATAACAAAGAAGAAAGCCAATCCAGATATGAGTTTAGAGCATAGGAAGTCGTGCATTCCGAAACAAGCGACAAACTTAATAGGGGTGAAAAAATAGCTTTTAACACGCGTTTAGCAAGCTTTTAACACAGGATCACAAACACAAAAGCCATTTGCTTCTCGTTAAGAGAAAAAAGTTCCTAATGACAACAGATATGTTGAAGCAGGGTGGTGGGCGGGACAGGAAGGAGCCTCTGAACAACCTGATGAACCGCCTTAAATGTGCTTTTCTGGCGTCTTTGAGTTTATGTTATGAGCTGATCCTAGTTCATAGTAAGTAGAAGGTGTTACGGGGCGGCCTCGGGAATTCGAGGAGCTACTGACTTTCTTTCTCGTTAAGATTGGACTGCTCTTGGGGGAACAGCTTAGACAGCTCCATCTTCAACTCCTAGCATGAAAGTGAAAGTCTCAATCCCAGTTCCATATTAAGAAAGTAGACGGACAGAACTCCCCGACCTTGTCGCGGACCCGGACAGCTCCTCTTCTAGTCGAGTAAGGTGCGTACCTTCCGGGGGGACATCCTTTCTAATACGCCTTTCCCGGACAAGGATTAGCTTCTGATCTTCTTGCCCTTGCCTCTTCTTCTTCTTGGTCTCGCTTCTTCTCTTTCTTCTCCAAGCCAACCATCTGATCAAGCCGGAGTTGAACCAGCCTTTGGAGTTGGGGTTGAACCTGCTTAGCCAGCCGAAGAGCTATAAGAAGCTTTGGACGGAGTGGGACCTGCTTCTTAGGGCAGCGAGTGCTTACGCCTCAGAGGCCAAAGGACACAGACCGACAAGCTAGATCATCAGGGGAGGTAAGAACCACTTTATACTCTTGTTACCGGGGAAAGCTCCAACTTTAGGCTTTAGGCAGAGACAAGAGTTCAGATCCTATGGTATGCTATTCCAGCCACTAAGGTCTCGCTCTGACTTGCTCACGAAGAAGAATTCTCGATCGAGAGCTAGTACGAGGGTAGAGGGACAAACTATCGGGCTTATGCTGGCAGGCTATCTGACGGAAGAGAAAGGTAGGCAAAAGTGAAGGGTTGGGCCTGATGTTACAACTCAATCTCACACCTTCCTTCTTGAAACTAGTTCCGATAGAGCTTTCCCAGGACTGAAAGCTGCCTAAACTGGATCAAAGATACCCACGTACCCAGAAGTAGCTGCAAGAACAGGAAGGCCAGCGCGAGTGAACAGGGCTTGTTCTCGAAGAAAGAAATTGTAAGGCATTTACCTACCTTAGATAGATGCCAGGATAAGGATTCGCAGGGGATATTGAATGAAAGGAGTAAAGTACCTCCGATCCGATCAAGCGCGTGAACGGCTTAAGTTGAATCGACTGTGAACCTGATTGATTTTCTTATTCTTTTTTTGACTTGCTTGATTTATACGCCAAATCGGAATATTATTGATATCCCTCTAGTCAAGATCTCTCCTATACGCCGCTCTCTCCCACCAATAGTGAAGTTCTTTATTCGGGTTCGGTACAGATCGTATGGTAAATTCAGGAAAGCAACCCAATCTCAATTAAAAAAAGAAAGATAAGTACAAGCAACTACATCATGAAAGCCGGAAGTAGTGCTTTCTACGCTATTTACATTTGATCTTTTCGAGCCAATGAAAATCTTTTTTCTTTTTTAAAATTGGATGTAGAAAAATAAAAATACAGAGTTGAAAATTTCGGATTATACAGAGGAAAAGACAAAAGAAATTAAGAAAAAAAAAGCGAAAAAAGTGGATTTTTGCTTTTTAACAGTTTTCGGAATGGAAGTAGAATTGCCCTTTTCTTCTTCTCCCCGAAACCGACTTCCTTTGTTGATTGAGCTGCTCCGACGAACCTTGCCGATGAGTCCATTAGCCTTGCAACTAAGCTCTTCTTCAAGCCTGACTCTAGCAAGTAAGCTCTTCAACCCTCTCCTTATCAGTCGAGCACTTCGTCCCTCGACCTTTCGGCCGAGTTCTTACGAACCTCTCCCTTCCGGTCGAGCACTTCGTTCCTTACTCTAACAAGTAAGCAAGTAAACTACCTTTCGTTGGGAGAGTTTTTCCTTAAGTTAAGTTTCTTTCATGCCTCTTCAATCGATATCGAAGAAGGTCACAGAGGTACTAGGCAACAAGAACATGCCATAAAATGCATTATGGAAAGCCTTAGGACGGAATTCCACTATTTTAAGTAGTAAGTAAGAGTAAGGAGCAAAGCGTGAAGGTAGAATATGCGCAAGAAAGACTAGAGTTCATAAACCGGCGGATAGGGTCAGAGGTTAGCATTCCTGCAGTTAAGTAGGACGAATAGTCACTTTTCTGATACTCTTTGATGAGAGATAGGCGAGGCGGGAGTCAGCGAGACGTAGCAAGTAACCCTTCACATATAGGATTGTCCTGACAGACGGTATGCAATCATATGTGCCCAGAACTCATGGTCCATCAGAAGTAAATCAGAAGTAAAGAGGCCATTGAAAGAACGAGCCCAACTAAAGAGGGGGAATAAGTTTTTACATTTACAGAAGTAAGTGGGAATTGATATCATAGGCTAAGTTAGACCAAAAGCTGCAAATTTGGAAAGGGTTCGGTTCACTGAAGAAGGTACAACCGGAGGAGAGAGAAGAACCTCCAAAGGAGTATTCTAGTCTAACAGCAATGGTGTAGTACCACTTATACCACTCAAGAAGTAAATGGTCAATTATGCGCACATAGTTCGTTCTTTAAGATACAAGAAAAGAAGTCTTCATCTTCTTTAATAGAAGTAAAGTAGGGGCGGGGAATTTAAAATCTCTCGTGGGCGAAGCGATTAAAGGAGATAAAGGTGCTTCTATAAAGCTAAATCGGTTTAGCCTAGGAGACATGAAAGCTTGAAAATAACTCCCTTAAGAGCTAAGAGCGGCTGATTCTGTAAGAGCTTCTTCTTCCTCCACTGATCACTCCCTTTGGGAAAGAAGAACCTAGGACCTATTCACAGCTTCTTCGAAGCCTCTATATAAAAGTTCATTTCTGATTCAACAAAGCGTATTCGTCACTTCAAGCTTTTAAGCAGTCAATCAGGCAGCAAGGACCTAGACCTCTTGCCTTCGCCCCTTTCATCCCTTCGCTTCGCTCCTTGCTAACACCGGCTTCTCTTCTTCCTGAAAACATCTGCAGAGCATATTCTCGTCATCCCATCTCAGAAGAAGAAGGCGAGTCTCCTCCCACGGGCACATCTTTACTATGAAAAACAGAGAGCGCTACGCACCGGTACTGAGCATTGAATGATTTGATTCTCACCCTCAGGGCACGACTTTAGTGATGGGGGAAGACTAACTACTAACTACGGAATTTCCCTCTTCTTTCAATGCAATGGCAGCTAGTTTACTAGTTCAATCGTAGCTTTCTAGTTAAAGAGCATTGTTTAAAGCCTTTCGCCAGCTACCTCTTAGCAACGAGATGTGTGATTGGCTATGTTCTGCCTTTCCTTTATTAGGATTTCTACCCGCAAATGACTGAACTGCCTTTCGAACTGAACTACCACGACTCTCGCTAACTGCATCGGATTCTGTGGATAAAAGAAGACTAGCTGAAAGAGCGGATTTGATTCCGAACCGCTCCCTTTCTCTTGCTTTTTTCCCAGAGCTAATGGGGCACAAACGATAAGAAGAGTGTATTCTCCTTGCTGCCTTTCCTGGGGAACCCTTCCTTGCATTCTATTATTGTATTCGCTTCAATCGCTCCTGAATCGGCGGATCAAAGATCGGAATACCTTCCTTTAACAGCTAGAGGTGGATTGGATGAGAGGCCGCTATTTGCTTGCTTCTCCTGTTCGCTCTAGTTCACCTGGTTTACAACGGTCTGTTTGCTAGGTTTTAGACGAGGGCTAAGGGCGAGTCATCCCTCTTAGCAGCTCTTTCCTAATTAATCAGCTTTTGTGCTCTCCGCGGAAAGACTTTGAAGAATTCCACCAACTATCTGAAATGTTGGCAAACAGGGCCATAGTAGTGACCAACACTACCTTTTCCTGATCATCATGGCTTTTTCCCTTTGCCTTTCTTTTATGGGCACTCAAAACTCAAGTGACCTTTCTTCTTGCAGGACCAACACTCTATGTTTTTCAGGTTCTTCTGCCGCTTCGAAGAACTTTTTTTTTACTGTCCACAACGTTCATATGCTTTCTTTTTTTTGTTGTTTGGCTACAACGGGTATGCTCTCTAGAAGATTTGCTCGGGGCTGTTCACTTTCACTTGGTCGCCTGGTATCTTTGAAACCTCTTTGCTTGCGGAGGCAGGAGTGGAAACGTCTGAGAGAGCGCTTCGCGAAAGAATCGTGTGGCGCGGTGAAAGGTTTCCCGTTGGGGTTTCCGGCCCCCCTGGTCTTCACCTAATTGTGGAAGAGGGGAGGTGCGTTGAGTATCAACTCTCTCTCGCGCCTTTCTTCAGCTTGTTCCTGTTCGTCTATTCGGGACGGGGCAGGCAGCCCACATACATGAAGAGAAGAAGAGAGGATAGGGGGTTCCCTGATATTAAGGTGTCAAGGCGGTCGAAGAAGGCCACAAGTGGAAGCAACCGATGCTTTGGTCATTCAGTTGACTCCGCCAGTCCGTGCTTGCTGTCATGCTGGCAAAAAAAAGCAGGGCTTTCGGCCGGTTTTACCTACTATTGGATTTGAACCAATGACTCTCGCCGTATGAAAGCGATACTCTAACCGCTGAGTCAAGTAGGTCAAGCTGAGTCAAGTCAGAGAAAATAGACCCCTATAAGAGAAAGCCGCGCAACCAGAGTTCCCCTTACTATACAAGGGGGGGCGGAGCGCTAAGAAAGAGAAAGCGTTATCACTATACGAAATGAAGCAGCGGCTAGCACGCTAAGATCAACCATTTTGAGAACGTGGAGCCTTTCTTTCTCGGTCGTCTGTCTTAATATAAGTGGATTCCGATTCATGCGGTCGTTCTCTGCTGCATTGGTTTTTCACTCCCCACTCTCCACCATAACAAAATGTTTCCACTATATCTCAGGAGTAGTCAAAGGTATGAAGTAACTCGACTGATAAGGAGAGGAAGGTAGGCGGGTCCGAGTAGGAAAAAATGAACTAAGAAGTAGGGCATACAACAATGGATCAATTCATTCAACAAGATCCGTTCGGATCGGACCAGGATGAATGGGATTGGTCTGACCTCTCGCTCGGATGTAAGACTCCCGCCGCCGACAACAGATTCTATAGCTGGGGATCTTGCTAACAATGAAACTCCTAACCTTAAATCATATAACCGGGGCTTTAACTCCTTCCTTCTGGCCATTGAAAGCATTCCAATTGCAGCTTCTTCTTAGGATTCGTTAAAAAGAACATTCCCCTAATCTAATGCCATGGCCTTCGCTCTAGTTATGCTACTAATGCCCGTACTCCAACAGCTAAATCGATGGCATCGCTTATTCCCTCAAGCCTTCAAAGATCGGATTCTTCCCTTCCTCTCAGGTTCCTTCACTTAGAGTAGTGAGTCTAGTGAAAGCCGAAGACTAAGAAGAAGGTACGGAAGCCGGGAAAACTACTTCATACGATAACGATACCATTCACAGCGGAACAAGAAGAATCACAGTCGACTCAACTTGTGAGCTATCGAGTCAGTAGCTGCCTTTAGAGCTGGGATAAGTAGGGTAGCAGCTAAGATTAACTAAAAGGACTCTCCTCAACCCTCAACCTAGACATAGAACTCCTAGCTCTGGAGCTGATTGAATTGATTCTTTTTAACAGCTACCGACTCTTCTCCTCGCTCACTGAACTCCCCCAACCTAGTCTCAGGTCAAGAGATAAGAGCGATGGCATACCTTGAGTCACTCGCTTCCATTGGGCGAACTTTCATCTGTTCTCTTTCTGCATTGATGGTAAAATGAACCACCTTGCTTATCACAGTTAGGTCGATTTTCTTTGATCCTCATCTCGTTCAGTTTTGATGGCCGCTAGTTCCTTTATTACGTCGTTCAGTTCAAAGAGTCATTCGGGTATCTGCTTTCAATGTTTGCTAGTAAACAGTGGTTGTCTCTTTGATACCCTCTCGCCCTTACATACAACGTATTTGAGTGCTTTTTAGTAATATGATACGCTGTGAAGTGAAGAGTCGATTCAACAAGAGGCACGAAGTCTCCCTCCGATGCCAAAGGATGATTGACTTGGTCTAAAGTCAGTGAATGGTTGGTTCGAAAAACTTTTATATTACGTAAGTGAACTCTCCCTATAGTATAGGCGCCTCACTCTAATATCGCCCATTGACGGGTCTAAACCGGGGCAATCTCTTGGTCCCTAGGCCGCCAGGTCAACTACCTGTCTTCGTCGCGCTGTCTCGGGATGGATATCCTAAGCTAAGGTAATCCCCTCTTATCATCGTAAGATGATACGAGTTAAGGATGATAGAGCGGATACTCTGGTCCAGTTATATCTGTCGTTCTTCACGCTTTCAAGAGTGATTCCACTCGCGAAGCGGTTGAGCGCTGATATAATCAAGCCCATGGTATCACCTCCTGATTACTCTAAGTTATCAAAGAAGTTTGATAAGTATATTCTCTTATCAACTTTCTCTAATATTAGAGAATCTTGGAAGACGCTCCTCCCTAGGTACCATCGTTGACCTCTATACCTCTTCAGGGTATTAGATGGATTCCAACATGGAAATTCCTTCCCGGGGGTTAGCGGGTGGTAAATATAGCAATATATTTACAAACCTGGCGCACGAGCTATCTTGTGTATTCCATCAGGAAACTGATGGTTGCCCATTATGGTCTCCTTGCGTCAGATATCCGTTGGATAGAGCCGGCAATGAGCTGCTTTCTTGGCAGTCTATTGTCGATTCTTTTGCCTTTCTTCTCTTGTTTTCCTTTCCCAGTCTAGTCCCCTCCCTACGGCCTGCTGCGGACAATAGTAAGGCATCTTGTTCATAATCGCCTTGTAGATAAGATGGCTTCCATGAGGGGTAGTTTGTGTTAGGGAAAGCGAGACCGGGGCTTACTCTATACCTGCGCGAAGGTCTTTATCCCTCCCTTCCTGTGCTTATTATCGGACCTTTTTTTTCCCCTACTAGGGCACAAATCCCTGGTCAACAGCGGAGAATGAAACTGATTCCACTTGAGCAAGAAGACGACTCTAAGTATGCTGACCGCGGACTGACTATAGCACCAACAGCTAGCTCGCTGTCACTTGGGATCGGATCTTTACTGAGGTTCGGATTGCATCTCCCTTTCGCGTGGTCCACCTACTGAGCTTTCTTTCTGAGTTATTATTCCCCCGGGCATAAAAAGGTTCTTAAGCTAAATGAAAAAATCGTAGTATAGTTACAGTCAACACAGTAGCTGTAACGTGAGCAGCGCTTCGCTCCTTATATAGGCTATACATCGTGCTGAATTAAAAAGTTTCCCCCATTCCCATTGAAGTTGTAAGGACAACCCCTACCTCCTCTCTTCCAACTAGAATGCTTTTAGGCGTTCTGGTTTTGCTTATGCACACCGGGCTGCTTAGTCGGAATAGGCAAGCGGTGTGCTAGAGTGATAGATATATAAATTGGATATGAAACGGAAGCTTGACATTTACCAATATGGGTCGCAGTTTGATCCAACCGGTCCCGCTCGTTATTCACCCAGCGATTGGATTGAGATTTCCTTTTCGGAATCTTCTCCATCTGAGGGAAGTTGTTCTATAGGGGCCCCCCCGGTCTCCAATAGTTCCGTTTCTGAGGCGTCCACAGGTATCCGAGATGAACTCGCTTATTATTCCCCACTAGATCTGAATATGAATCAGATGAGTGAAGAGTTTCGGAATGTGTGTCTCTTCTTTAAAGGTCAAATCGAAGATATAGGGGCGGACTTGCCATCCACCTGGTCTATCGAAGGATTTACCCAGTTGGTGCTTGGGGAATAGGAGGTCTTCGACCCCTCTTATCTCTCGAATGTCTATTCGGACCTTTTAGAGTTAGGATTTCAAAGTTGGTATTGGCAGGAGGCTTTCGAGTATATAAAATGGATTTATGGTTTTATTTAGTTTAGGTCAAATGTTCTCTAATTGTACTTTTTTTTTTATGCCCGCGGGCCACCCCATATCGTATCAAGATCAAGTTATTGCCTTGCCTGCATTAAGATTTAAAACTTGTCGTCTACTTTCAGGAAATGTTCGGTACTAAGGTTAAGGTACAAGATCGAAAAGAATGCATTGGATTCGATTCAGGATACAGAATTTTTGCGAGAAAAGGTCCAATCCTTCAATATCATGATTGGGTCGACCAGGCCAGATCATGAGTGAATAGAAAATCGAAAACGTACATAGCTGTTCCAGCTGAAATACTTGGAATAATTCTACCACTTCTACTAGGAGTAGCCTTTTTAGTGCTAGCTGAACGTAAAGTAATGGCTTTTGTGCAACGTCGAAAGGGTCCTGATGTAGTGGGATCGTTCGGATTGTTACAACCTATAGCAGATGGTTTGAAATTGATTCTAAAAGAACCTATTTCACCAAGTAGTGCTAATTTCTCCCTTTTTAGAATGGCTCCAGTGGCTACATTTATGTTAAGTCTGGTCGCTCGGGCCGTTGTACCTTTTGATTATGGTATGGTATTGTCAGATTCGAACATAGGGCTACTTTATTTGTTTGCCATATCTTCGTTAGGTGTTTATGGAATTATTACAGCAGGTTGGTCTAGTAATTAGGGGGCGGCCGTTCGGTCGCCTATGATACTAGGACCAATAGGTCAAAAATTGGTTTGTGCCGCAGGTGTTGAACGATCTACTCTACACAGGTGTGGGCTTACAGGGCTAGGGCTCATAAACCCTTTCTTTCATTCAAAAATAGGGCCCTGGTCGGTCACTTTTCCGGGCCGGGATCGATAAGTGGAAGTCATAAAAAATAGATCTTTCTCTTCGCACCTCAGATCAAGAGGAAGGGTAGCTTGTCAAGCTGGCCTATATAAAATTTATATCTATATATATAAAGATTCGCTGTCTTTTAACCGGCTGTTCTTCTTTGTCAACGCTACTAAGGCGACCGGTTAGGGAGCGCCTACTTGACTTATGTATGAAAAATAATGAGAATGGGTTCTTCAAAAAGGAAAAGGCCCCACTTAGTTTCGCAAGCCTTTGTCATTGTCAGTCAACTAAGTAGGGCCTGAGGCCCCCTGCGAATCCGTAAATCTGAGGAGCATGCCGCAACAAAAGGATGGTCCCCTATGCATTTCATTCTTTCCGGAAGGGAAAAAAAAAGTACCCCCGTCATGGTGAACCTCTCCTTGTGATCGGGATGAGGTAGATGCCTCCCAGCTGGGGGGCGGATCGAATCGGAGTTTCCTTAGGTAGCCACCGACCTACAGTTATCCTTAAACTTCCGTGCTTGGTGGAGAAGAAGCGAACAAAGGTACGCTCGCTTGCTGTCTTGTTCTCTGCCGCGAACTGGGATCGCTCGCCAGCTAGGTCAGATTGGAGCAAGAATTTGTTAGAACATATTACCCATATTCGGGGACAAGGGGCGGAACGACCTCTCGATCTACTTACTGCAGCCCAGGAATAAAAACGTCGTCTAGGCGTTCCTTGTTGCTCCGATCTCCCCGACGCCTAGGACGTTGTCTGGGCCAAGAGCCATAGTTAGTTGCTGTTTCCATTTTGTTGTTTTTTTCTTGTTGTTGATACCGGCAAGACCCAGCCAGATGATGTCTGCTGGTTGGTAGTGAGAGGACTCGTAGTACCTGCATACCCAAAAGGGGGCGCTGATTAAAAAAAAATCATTTTTATTTTTTTTCTTACTCTCCCTTAGCAGCGGGAAAGGAGTCTATCTATATGCCTAGCTTTGGTAGATTTCCCCCAACGCAATCCACAGAAATTCCACGAATCCCTTGGTGGATAAGTCCGACGACTCAGCAGCAGTGCGGAATTGAGTTTCTCGTCTGGTGGATCTGATCTTTAGGGGGCAATACATACCAAAAGGTTCGAAGAAGGAACGCGCATAAGAGTATATAACCAACCCACCCTTATGTATAACCTATTCACATTAGTAAAGCGGCTGGATGCATAAGGGAAGTGCACGTTTGTGAGACCTTAGTCGGGATGCATAGGGAAGTCAACCTACGAGCACGGAAGAGCGTGGTACCGCTGCCCCTCTCTAAGTAAAGGTAAAGTCTCTCCTTCAGCTAGAATGTAAAGAAATTGAAAGAAGCGCGTAAAAAGGTCAAACGCGGTTGCTAGCATCGAAGAGAGCCGTCATCGACGATAAAGTGGGAGTTCGGACTTGGCGAACGAGCTCTTGCCGCGGGAGAGGAAAGCGGGGCAAGCAAAATAACCATTCCGGTGGTTGATAGTGGAACAAAGGCTGGAAAAAAATGGATAGGCATGCCTTATCATCCAAAAGGATGTAGAAACAGGAAGGGCTCGCGGGGTCGATCCCACATCTCATAGAGAGGAGGAATACCAGGGATGATAAGGGATAACTAACTCTACAGCTCACAGGAATGGTAACAGTAATTCCACATTACTCAAGTATTTTCATAGCTTTATTTAATAGGGGGCTTCAAAATTCTTTTTGAAACGTATGTTGATTGAACTAATAGATGCTGGGTGAGGGCTTAAAGACCCTATTCACATAGCGTTCCTGACTTATAACATTTGAATTTCTCAAAACATTTTAAATTGTAAACGGGTATGGCTTTAACTTCATTCATTTTGACAAGGATAAAATCAATGGGAAGAGGTGATTCATGTTCAAGAGAGCAGCTTTGTAGGGAAATATTATTATTATATATGGAATCCCATAATTTCTATTATCCTTCATTGAGCGGGTATATGAAATAAAAAAAGAAGTATTAGAAGGGGTGTTTTCTCTATCCCCGCTAAAGCTTTCTAGTTCCCCCAGTGAGAGCTGCGATAATGGATTCTCTCACAGCTTTTCTTTACCCGGTTTTGATTTTGATTTAGTTGTTCGTATCGAAAAAAGCGACGATCTCGTCTTGACTGCACTCGCTCGTATGTTGAGTTATCACTTTTTTAAAATTTCTTTCTTTTCGAAGAAATCGTTTGGTTTTCGAACGGATCGCCGGGAGTTCTATGGCCAATTAGTTGGAGGAGGCAGAGTCAGAAAACTTTATAGATTTAATCTGATTAACTCTATGAATACAATCTCTCGTCCCACTCTTTTACGACAGTAGGAACCTTTAGTGAGAGATAAGTTTTTGAGTTAATTTCCTCTTTTTTAGAATGTCCCATTTTGGACGAGGATGGGAAAAATTGGTCAGAGGGGGTTGGGAGTGAAAATGAAAAAGAAAAATCGTAAATAAAAATAGGCAAGTGTGCTTATTATTATTATTATATAATTTAAATATAATAATACAAATAAAAAATATGAAAAAGAACTAAGGCACTTGCTTCGGCGAAACCTTTCTTCGTCGTTACGGAGTTTTTCTGCTCTAATCTCCGAAATCGAAGGTCAGCTGACTGAGGAGTTAGTATTGATTCATGCAAAGATGCTCCTCTGAAGCTGGAGTAAGGGATTGTCCACCTCACCGCCCCGAAGAGCAGTGGCTTTGTTGTTTTGCACGCCTACAGAGAGATACTCCAAAACAAAAGTACCGACGCTCAATCGAAAGAAAGAGCAATCAACTATATGCTTAACTCATGCCCCAGGAATCCCTAGACACAGGGGGTACGAGCTAATCTTTTACTAGAGGGAAAGCAGGGGAAAAGCATAGAGCGTGCGGACTCAGCTCTCGACCTCCTCCCACCCGCGAAGCTGAGGCGGGAGAAAAAGCGCAACTCCCCGGTGTCATAGGTTACTTTTTTTCCCCCCGTGACGCTCCCAAACCGATCGCTATCGTTTTTTTGCTTTCTTGTTGTCTTGAATTGTTATAGAACGGCTTTCTATCTGGTATAGTTGGTAGGATGAAGTGGGATGAAGCCTTAGTGGATATAGCAAGTGTGCCGGGGATCTCTATCTAACAGAACTCAGAGCTAAAGCATTTCATTCTGCTAAGTATAGTATCACGATACCAATAAAGTCTAATACACTATCCTTATCACTTGCAGTTGCTTCTTGCCTTCAGGCGTAACCAGCGGCCTAGCCCATGTCCCGTAGACAGGCGGTTACTCTCTAATGCCACGGATCTATATTCGTAAGACTGATGCCCTCTATTTTGATAGAGTGAGAAACTTTCAAGCTTTGGTCAACCTCTAGTTGGAATATTACTGACTTAATTTTTCAGCGGTGTCGAGCCAACTCTCAAGCAAAAAGTGAACTGATGCACCAGCTCCTACTCTCCAACCAAATAAAGAACCTCAGCAGCTAGTTTGAGCTACTGATACCGGAACCGGTCTCTCTCTGGATCTAAACCAGAATCAGGGAAGACGTAATTCAAATATGCACCTGAAATTAAATCACATTGGTATAAAGAGCCGGAAAGGGAGAAGAGGAGGGAAGAAGCAACGGACTGAGCGACGAAGCGACGGGATTGAGCCCTTCTCCTAGCGCAGGAGTTTTCGTCGCTGGATTAAGACGACTTAGCTACTTGTCTGAAAGCGGAAACAGAAGAGGAAGGTGACTAACTTCATTCGGTAAAGCTAGAAAGCAAGCGAAAGAGGCACATCAAAAGGTCTGAAATAAGTCTAGTCTGCCAAGGAAATGAAATTACGGTATTTCTATAAAACTAAACGTTCAGAATGGCCTCGGGAAAGGGCTAAAATCACCATGGAAATTACTTCTTATCTTAGGAAGAAGACTTGGACAAATCCCCGGTCTTAGAGAAGTAGCTAGCAAGGCTAGGCACCTAATGCATGTGAGGGTAAGGGAAGGAAGTCTCTTTGGCTTTGGCACGTATGAGTAGCAGAGCGGAGTGACGGGGCAAAACGATTCGACAGTTGATGCCGCTTGAACTAAAGGACCGAGCAATGAAAAAGGCATTTAGGCCATCCCGAGGTCAAATGTCATCTTAGTAAGATCATAAGATACCCCACGAGCAGATGTTCTCGAATAGGCAGGCTGTGAGGCAACTATTGAATCCGCCTTCCCGGATTCCGATCCTGTTGATGCGCGGCGGCTGGTAGTGAAAGGAACTGACGATCTTGGCTTAGATGGCTTTGCTCCTGGGGAACATCATTTATCGATAGTAAAGGTACCCGAAGTTTCATGAACAGACCATTTTCAACATTCGCCAGAAAGATTCGAATAGAAGGAAAAAGACAAGTAGGACAAAATTCCCGGTATGAATAGTTGTAACTAGCCATCCTTAAGGCCCAAATAAATGCCATATCCGATTTCCTACATTCAAGCATCTAATGTACGAAGAGGAAGCGAATGCGCTCTTTTTGGACAGCTTTCAATAGAACATAGAGCTCTGCCCTTCTGGCTGTCCTAACAAGGAAAGGAAAAACCTGAATCCCTTAAACTGAACAGTTAATCGTAGAGCAGGAGGAATTCTTTTTTTTTTTTTTTTTCTTTCTGTCTGCTAGTCAGGAATTGAATCGGACGCTACGAATACGAATTATTGAATGGGGGAAATTTGAGAATAATTCTTATAAAAAAAAAATAGGGCACTAGAACGCTATTCTTCCTCCTTCCCTGCTTAGGCCTTAGGGGCTTAGGACAGTAGCAGTAAGACTTCCAACCATGGAAATCACAGTAGTTGTAGCAGAATCATTGGCACGCTAGGCCTTTGAGTCACTCGATTTGCGGCCCTCGATTCGTCATCTTTCGTACACAGCCATCAATGTCCGCCTTCGAAATTAGCACTCGATTAGCCGTGAAGAAGGTGTCTATTTGCTTCGCTCCTCTCATCTCTTGCTTTCTTTCTCCGGGGGGGAATTTATGAGTTCTTTTTCCCCTTAAGCTAAATGAAAATATCGTAGTATAGTTGCAGACAAGAAAGTAGCTGTAACGTGAACTGCGCTGTGCTCATCAAAGTGTAGGCTGCACCGTGCTGAATGAGACAATCCCATTTCTTTCTTTTTTCCAACCAACATGGGAATTCTTCGATATTCTGTTGGTGTTCAGTGTACCCGGTACAAGATCGAAAAGAATGCATTGAATTCGATTCAGGATACAGAATTTTTGCGAGAAAAGGTCCCCCCTTCAATATCATGATTGGGTCGACCAGGCCAGATCATGAGTGAATATACAAATGTTGATGACTACTCTCCTGCTTCCCTATTTCACTATCAAATTCTTTGAGTCCTTTCATTTTGATCTAATTTATTCTTTTTTATGTAGTAACCTTTTTTTTTATCTTTATTTAATTTTTTCTTTTAATGTTCATGGAATCTAATCAACATCAACAGAAGCGCAGAAAAATATCTTCTCTTCCTTTCTCGTCAAGTAGCAGTGCTGGTGGAAACAAGGACCCCCGTGAAGACGAGCAAGGTGATGAAAATGGGGATGATGTAGATTTAAACTTAACTCTGGCGCCACCGAAGGTGGATGACCGGCCGGCCCCCCATTAGTAGGAAGCCCGCAAGCGGGGCCTTTCCCAACGAAGGAAGAGGTCGAAAATGAGCTTTTCACCTTTCTTTCTTCCTTTGGGAATAGGGAGGTTCGCAAAAATGTCCTTTCAGGGGCAATAAGCAAACTGGGCTTGAACGGCGCGTCTCCCCAAAAGCGTGCTAAAATAAGCACGCTTATGCAGGAACTTAAAACAAGCAAGTTTTCTGCTTACGAAGCAAAAAAAGCTTTACTAAAGGAAAGAAAGAAATGGGAGAAGGAGGGAAGCCACTAAATGGAAGGATATAGTCTTCACCGCTTTCTTTCATAACAGAGCCGGGAATAACGGCTGGCATAGAAGTCTCTCGCACGCAAGGAGATGCTGCTGCTGGATGTCACGGTTCTGGGGCGCCATGATCCTTCTCTCTGGAACAATCGAGGGCACTGCCTTCCTTCAGCTTTCAGAGGTAGGGGCTGCATCAATCATCGCTCAGTGAGCTATTTATTGCCGCCAATAGCGCTTCGCTTGCATGCAAGGCGGCACGCCAGGTAGAGCTATCGCGCGCGGGCGAAGGAGATGCATTTATGGTACTGGTAGTACTGGATGCCCTACCAGGGGAATCCTGGGACTGATCTTCCCGTTAGCTTTGCTAAAGCATACCAGGGTAAGGACAGGTGCTAAGCCCTGCACCATGCCATCCTAACTTGACCTTGGAAAAAAGATGTAACATTGGAAACTTAATATTAACATATTCTTCACTACCATCCTGACTTGTACGCCAGCCATACGTAGCCTTTTTCTTTACTTGTTAAGGGAACCACCAAGCGGCGAGGTACGAAGTTCTCGACTTACAGGAGAGGACTAAGGCTTTTCTTCTAAAAATCTCCTGTCCTGTCTTCCCCTACGCCCCACCACTAAGACTAAGCCACAGATTCAACACTTCTTAGCGACCTACCACCAAGACCAGAGTCGTGAACAGAGAAAGTTTACTTTGATTCTCGTCGAAGAAGCAAGCCAGGCACTTACAAAGCTTCGTGCCGTTAAGAGTTCTTCTACTTCTAGGCGAGGAGGTTCATTTCTAAATAGCCCACGTTCAAACTAGTAGAACGGACAGACTGCCTGAATTCTGAAATTATGATTCCGGGATCAGAAGCAGAAGGCTAGGCACCAAGGCTACGACACTATGAAAGCAGAGAACTCTTATAAACTCCTAAACCTAAGGCAGCCTTTTTCTTTCTCTTATTTAAGAGAGAGTCATCAAAGAATGTCGACTCTGATCTTTCCAATTTTGCTATTCAAAGCAATCCGCCGGCTAGATGAGCTAAGACCAAGGGATTCCTATTCCTCTCTAATGCTCGTTCAAAAACTGGCTAAAGGACCAGCTCCTTTCTTTTTGAGAAACTTTCTCATCCAGCAAAGAATAGGTGATGTGATTGCTGGAATGCTTTCAAGCATGAACTGGGTTTGCACATTCATCATCTTTTTTTGCCTTCCCCAAGCCGAACAAATCTAAATCCCTTAGTGGTAGTGGCTCGCTAGCCGGCCATGGCTATCCTTTAGTTAGTGCTGAACCACTTCCCCGCTTCATGTTTGATGTCTTCCTGTAGCCGCCATTTACTTGACTAACCAACCTGAGCTATCGTAAGGTAACCATAGGTTGACTGCCGAAGGGTCTCGGTTCTTACCAAGCGAAGCGGTCTTTGGTTGCAGCGTGAAGGGGTCTCAAGCAAGTGCTCATTGGTGAAAAGACCGGCAGCAACGACGGATCTCTCTTATTGGCAACAGCAACCGACCCCGAATCAATTAGGGTCCTTTTCTGCTGATTGACACTGATCGTTGCGCCGCTCGGCCGGCGCTTCTCCCCCTATCAGGTAAGGCGGTATCGATCGATTTCTCCGTCCCATTCATGGGGGGGGGTACCCTGAGCCCTTACTCTACCATTATAGGGCTATGGGATGAAGGACTCTCTATTCCGAATCATAAGGAAACTGCTGGAGGAAGGAAAGTTGCATGCAAAAGATCTGTAGGGGGGCTCTCGAAAGCTTCAGTCAAATCGGCCCTTCTCTTGATCTACTTCGGTTACAACTCGATAGTGAATATTGAGGCAAGTAGGGGATTGGGTTGAAAGGAGGGTCAAAGTCCTGCTACATACGAAATATTTAATAGCTAACAGCCGTATGGCATCTATCCAACTCTGTTGCCGGGGAAGATAGCTCCATCTGTGAAAGATGTTGGTGCCATTTCTTCTCTTTGAGGAATGGGAGCTGCTTTTGAATCAGCGTAAGGCTAAAAATAGGCTTAGAATAATTGGGCTTAAGCTGTCTTATAGGTAGTTCTTTCGGATTCAATCTTCATTCTAACATCAAAATAAAAATACCACATCGAACGAAAGACATTAGCGAACATTGAACCAGATACCGTTGAGCTAGATGTCAGAAAGAGTGACAGTAATGAGGAGTCAGAATTCGGTTGGGATTCTGTGAGTGAAGGAGCAGAGGTAGACTCGGCATCTGGCTCACCTGCAAAAATGAATTTCATTTCAAAAGGCTCTTCCCACACGGGGTAAGCTAGCTAAGCCAGAAAGAGTTCAAGTGATACCACCAGGCGAACAGTCTTATTCATAAGTAGAAAGAGTCCCTGTGCTAAATGAAGAGAGGTAAATCAGCAAAGGATAAAGAAGCATTTCCCCGGGAGGCTAAGCCAGAAAGAAAGAGAGTGTTAAAAGGCTACGCACCTTGGTCCAGAGCGAGGATTGGGATAAGTTTAACCCGTTCTCTTTAGTTCTTAAGCCGAATATCTGTCCTGAGTGGCTAACTATTAAAGGAGAAAGTCTCACCCCTTTTGGGTACTTGACTACTCAAAGCATCTCTCCAGAAATGGTTGAATAAAATGCTACTGACCTTGGGTTATTTCACTCATAAATCAATTCCCTGGAGCCAGGTCCTTATTCTTTAATTTAAAGCCTTCGCCTCTGGTGAGGGTGTGGGATCAATCCGCTAATTAGGCTCTTAAGAACGAGATGCCGCTTTCGCTACACTTACTTCTAGTAGGAAAATCCTATAGTCGCAAGAGAATTATTCTTCTTCAGCGGAGAAGATCACATCGCTTATTCTTTCAACGGCAATAGCAGCAGATTACTTCGCCTATTCTATCCCTTCAAGTCCCATAGCTTCTTCTCAAGCAGCAAATGGTCGGCTTAGTCTTATATTATTTGATATGACACTCAATGTAGTCACCCCCTTGAGAGCTAGTTCCTTCCCTTACTAGTGCTGCAATCAGGCTTGGCACCTTCCCTTCCTCCTTTTCTTCTGTGTGTGGGATAGATTTTAACCTACTCATAGATTGAAAGCTTACTCCTTGCCCTAAAATAAGCCAGTTTTTAATCAGACTTTAAAACTTTAAAAGATTTAGCAACTTGAGGGTCTTATCTTGAAAGGCAGACTAAAAAGAAAGACTCACTTCATTTATCCCCAGGACTTGTAACCGCACCGCCTACTCTTACTGTTTGAGTTCCGACTGCCCTGAACCCGTAACTGCTTTTACGGAAAGAAAGAATGAAAAATGAAGGGGAGAGAAAGTAGAATTGACAATCTTTCCTAAGGGAAAAGAAGGGAGATTTTTTAATAAAAGTTTCGCTTCGCTCTCAACCGCTACCACTCGCCGGAAAGTAGGTTTATTATGAGCTTGCTTGCCGACAATTTGATCTGCGACACTTGTACCTCCCGCTTGCCAAAAAGCTATAGTCAACTGAACTTTCACTTGCCTGACTTCTTTCGCTTCCCTCAAGGCTAGCAGAGGGGGCTAACCTTCGAGTAGAGGCCAGGAGCACCTATATATAAGAATAAGATAATTGGCTAGATTATCCATGCTAAGGGGAAAAAGGCATTCCTCTTTACTCTCAACAGCTTCTCAAAGAGCTTCTGAGACTAGTGAAAGAATTTCATTGTCTTGCTTTATCCAGCTTGAAGTGAGGTTCCCTCCTTCGGAACTGAAAACTATTTCTATCGGCCGATCTAAGCACCCGAAAACCTTACCGGATTCCATGGTTCATGCCACTAGCCGAGGAATCGGTTATAGCCCCAGATAGATATCCGGATAGCCATTGTAGCAAAGAGTTTGCAGCATGAATTGATCGAGGTTGATTTCTCGTTCATTTGTATCCGTCCGAATAATCTTCCCCAGCCAATGGAGGTACCCTTATTCATGATCGACCCGTAATAAATTCCTTGATGAGCCTATTTGTTTATAACTCTAGCTAACTTCTTCTTCTTTTTCTGTTTAGCCTGACATGCATTTCAGGACACTTGATTATTTGCAGTTTGGTGTAATGGGTAGGTAATCCTAGATGTTTCCTGAAACTCCTGATTACCAGTTAGTTATGGCCGAGATAGAAAGATTTCTCAGTCAGATGCGGATCCGTCTTGCTTCGATCAGATTTAACAAGCCATTTGTTAGAACATAGGTACACTATGATTTGCCAGCAGGATGTTAGTTCACTGTAATAATTCATATTAGGGAAGATTAAAGGAGAGAGGTTCAATTGACATCATTCACGGATCAGATAGCCTGAAGCTTTTTCATGCGCGATTAGAAAGAGGCTCATAAGGTAGTCAGCTCATTCATTCTCCAATTCAACATATCATTTTGTGCGACTCATACAAACTCTGCTTACCTACCCGGTGTAGCTTCTATTCCTATCGGTCTCGAGGTCGGAACCCCAACAATCGATTTCTCTCTCCTTTGATTAATATGTTCGGTAGCCGTTATCAAAAGATTGGATTGCCACATGCGGTACAGCTTAGTCAGGGTCTGCTTGGAGTTCCGGTTGACTTTGAAGGCAGAAGAGCTAGCTCGACCATCCATCGGAATAGGAGCTCTTAGACGATTAAAACAGAAGGAAGAGTTCCCTGAAAGCACATAGTGGAAAGCTCTTTCCACACGGGCACATAACACATAAGAAGAAGAGGTCGGTCAGAGCGCCAAACCTTGATCTTTGAACTTTTTGGGTTCTGGATACAAAAGCGGAAAAGGCTGGCAATGCCAATTTCTAGAAGTCGATCAATCCAACTGTGAAAAACCTTATGGCAAGGCGAGTTTACTCGTTGTCAAGACAAGAAAAAGCTTTTTCGGGAACAAAAGGAACAGCTTTATCATCACTATGTAGGTTGTATCCGGGAAAAGAAGCTATGTCCACCTCATCCCCCCTCCCGAGGTACTCATAGAATAGGCTCCACCTCCGTGATACTTGGGGAGACTATGACAGGCCTCTAGTTGGTCTTTCCTTTTATAAGCACCTTCCTACATACTATGCTCTACGCCTCTACTTTCGTACCTCGGGTCCCAGATCAATTGGATCGTCGATCTGTACCTTCATTCGTACATGCATATGGATCTTCAACCTCGAGATCCTCTATGAGATCTTCTTCCAGAGAAGCCCCTGCATATGCTGCCCTTATCTATTCATGGTGTTCCGGATCCAGATATGGAACTGGAATGGGCTATGCCTTCACCTATGCTATTGGTTTGAAAACCAAAGATGCTTTGGTCTGTAAATGGATTAGGAATAGGCTTTGGATCCACAGGCCCTGGATATTCTATCGATTACTCCGGAATAGGTTCTTCAATGATTTATGGTTCAACCCAGGCAACGCCGATCTAAATCCAGAGGCTATGGTTTGACAATGAATTCTTAATCCACCGATTTGAACTATTTCGGGTTTCCCCCCCTTCCTAGAGACAGCATCCGTTGCTCAAGTCGATTTAGTAGCAGAAGCAGTTGGAGGGCTTTGAACAAAAGCGAAGAGTGCTGCCTCACTTTAGCTAGGCTGAGAAGACGATCTGCGGCATTCAACTGAATGAAGATGGCATGAAGACGATTGCTGCTCTCCGCTTGTGGGAAACTAGCTCTTATAAGAGCAGCCGTTCTCTTATATACGATGCTATGTCCGATAATCTAAGATCAGACTTGCCTTCTTGCCTTGTTAATGGACGAGGAAGTGAAGCAAGGCTCGACCAAAGGGAGAGGAAGTGACATATAAAGAATAGGAATTCCTTCTTTCTTTCGCTCTCTTTTTTCACTCCGAGGGTTAGGTTCAAGGGTTGGTCGAGCATATCTACACCTCCCCCCCGGTAGGTCGAACTATTTAACCCTCTTCCTTCGGTCAAGTGAATTCCATCTACTCAATACGAATGCTGTGATTGACCTGACCTTGGCATTATTGGACCATTGATCGTAGCCCTGATCGAAAGCTTTCCTTGATCTGATCGAAGAAAGAATTGGCGACGATTTGCCTCTTCTAGTCGTCGTCGTCATGGGAAAAGGCAGAAAGAAGAATGAAATGATTCCCGGATAGCTTGTTCAGTATCACATCCATCAGTCAGTGAAGAAGGGTTTTGCCAATAGATCCAATCCATTCTTTAATAAATCTATTAATGAATTCCAGAAAATCCTGCATCCGTAAATCGCCTAGTAGTGATTTGCACCTTTTCGAGAAATTGATCGCGAATCAGAAGGTTGAGATGAGGAAACTCCTTTAGCTCATGCTAATGCGTCTGCTACTTTTAAAGCAAAGATTCGATACGTGCAACTCTTTATTAATTAAAAATTGGCATTCTCCGATCGGCCTAATCTCGTAAGATATGGCTATGTCCCTGAGACTAATGCAGAGGAACGAATCCTTCAAGGATAGGATGCCGCAGCTTTATACGTACGAGGAGATCCATACGTGTAGCGAGAGGAAGAAAGGGTGGATATAAGATTCATTTAGAAAAGAAAGATTTTCCTCTTTCTTGAGACGCTTTTAGCTAGGGATAGGAATAGGAGCGTAATTATTTTTCTGAGATAGAAAGCTTTTTTAATCCGCAATAGGGGACCAAGCCATAGCTTTCTAGGCGTTCATACACTCAAGCAAGCCCTTTCTATTAACCATTGGGCTCGGGAATGGGGTGCCGCATTTTTATTTTTAGAGGGGGCTTTGGTAGTCAACTGTTAAGGCTCTTTGTCTTTCATCTGCTAGGTTGAGGGACGTAGTGGATAGAAGACTTGAGTAGCTAAATTGAATGAGGGGCCTAGCTTGCTTTCTTATAACCTTCGAGGCTTTGAGATGTAGTTGACTTGAAGCCTAAACTTGCTTTCCTTCGATTCTCCTGTTTTAGGCGACAGGTTGCGGTGAGACAAGAGGGAGGGAATAAGGAAATTGAACGGCACGGATTTCATAAGATAGGTGTAGAGGAGTCTAGCAAAGCGATAGGAAAAAAAGGGCCTTTCGGCTATGTTTACTTTGTCATCAAGGGGCGGAGCGAAGTAACTAGGCGGAGATGCAGGATCGCTGTAAGTAATTTCTCATAGAAGAGAATCTTATCATTTTTAGAGAGTCTGATCCCCCTTTGTTCAAGTCCGAGGTCGTGTCTCCTTAGCTAGGGCGCCGAAGTTAGTAAATCACGAATACGAGTTATACTGGACCTTTACGAAGGTCATGCTTTCTTTTGAGGCTCAAGCTTTCTAGTAGCTTTGACTAACACGAGTCTTTGTAACCGAAAAAGTATACATGCCCTAGGATGGAGTAGTAAGCTCTTGAGATCTTATCCGGTTCGGAGGTTGTTCCGCGTTTGCACAGTTCAAGGCTTCCCCCCTGTATACAAAGCCGCACCGAAGCACAGCTTTCCAAGCTTGGGATGGAATAGGATCTGGTCATGCGATCTCCGATCCAAGCGCTTTAGTAGATTGCTGGACCAAGGTTCCGAGCGTAGAATCGAATCTGCTCTTTTATCCGCTAACAGATCAGTAGGCTCTGACAGCCTCCTCTCTTCTGCTAAGGCATGAAAAAAGGAAACTCTAAAGTAAAGAAGGAATCTGCCTCCGATCTGGCTTTCAAACTCGAAATTTCATAAGAAAAGAAAGGTTTTGATTCGTCTTTGCTTGAGTAGAGAAAGCTTTATACGGAGCCGGATAAAACAGTCTAATGAGAAAGCGTCTGTTCACGTCAGGCAATGGTTTGGTTTTGTTGATCTAATTGATGTCGAGATTAAGTGAGTGTTCCATCTACTTTAGTAAGAGTATGAAGGATCTAGTGGGCGTCTTACCTGTCCACTCAAGGCGTTGCAAGCAAATGGTTTTTGAAAGCACTAGAAATCATGGTCAACATTTTTCCAGTGCGAGTTTGCCCTTCCTTTTGTTGGTATACTCTTTCTCATGTCGTACAGCCAAGTAGAAAAGCAGCGAAACAGAAATTCTCGTAGATAATCGTGGAGGGGCCGCGGAAGAATTGGGTTCGACTCCCATAGCACCGGTGTGGCGAAAAAGACTGATTCAACGAGATATGCCTTGCCTACATTAAGATTTAAAACTTGTCGTCTACTTTCAGGAAATGTTCGGAACAGAGAACTTACAATAATACAACGCTGCATTCTCCGAAGATTGAGGAACAAGAAGAGATCTATTAAGAGAAAGATTTATCCGAGAGAAAATCTTAACAGTTACATCCAATCACGAAAAAGGTCCCCTTTTCTTTTGGATTTGCTCATTCAGGCAATCCCGTTCCTAGCTACAGTAATTAGTTCTTTAATGGGCCTTCCTTTTGTTTTCTTTTGCGATGATCCAGGGGATGAACAAACCAGTTCGGGCGGAGAAACCGACGCTGGCAGGGGCGCACAGGAATCCATTGGAGCTCATCCTCCAGGAGAAGGCGCGCCCAATATGGGGGCCGTCCCATCACGCTCGCACTCTTGGACGGAAGATTCGTTCGAGATTCGGGTCTTGATGGAGACCTCCTCCGAAACAGAAGGGGGGGGCACGTCGGTGAATCCGCCAGAATATGGACGTGTGCCGTCCGATAATCAATTAGCTCCGGGGGAAGCGGAAGCCGGCCCATCGAATCAGCCCCCACAAGAAGTCCCCTATCAGTATCACCCGGATGAGATGATAGGGGGGGATTCAATTCTATCCATTCAGAATCGTCTTTTGGGGAACAAAACCTCGCCTTCGGCCCAGGACATCCGCATGGCCCGAATCGACGCCGAAGATCGTTTCGAGGTCAAGGTGAATATCATCAGACTGATGGCACCTCTTGATCCGGAGGGGGATTGGGAGCGGCGAGGGGCTCGCGCTCTCGATAATCCCCGTAGCGCCACAGGGGAGGAGTCGTTGGAAAGACTCCATGCCCTTTTAGATGATTTGAATCAGGGCGGAATGAAATCCGAGACCTTTGTGAAATTAAAGGAGAAGGTTTTACTTAGGAATGAAATGGATCCCCCTGAAAACTCTTCCACGTAACCTGTAGTACAACAACCTTAACCGCACAAGCCTGGGTTGGGCCTACCTCCATCCCTAGAGGAGCCGTATGAGGCGGAAGCTCCACGTACGGTTTTGAAGCCGAGCCTTTCCAGCAATGGGTCCGCGGGCGAAGGAGATGCATTTATGGTACTGGTAGTACTGGACAAGCTCTCAGGGAATAATCTCTTTCTTATTTCTTCCTTTTTTCCCATGACGACTAGGAACGGGCAAATCAAAAATTTCACTTCGAATTCCGGACCTCAACATCCTGCTGCTCATGGTGTTTCACGATCAGTATTGGAAATGAACGGAGAAGTGGTGGAACGTGCGGAACCACATATTGGATCACTCCAGTGCGGCACGAAGCCGCTGACGCCGAGTCGGCTCCTATGCCGCTAGCTATGCCCTGCTTGGTCCCCCGGCACGGTGGAGGTTCCGTAGCGCGTCATGAGCACCGGGCTAAGGGGCGGTTGAGCAACTCAAGCGAACCGCCCTACCTTACTACAACATAAGGACAGAAGGGAGAAGGTTGTGAAGGTGGCCTCGTTATCCACACCTCCGGTCAGATGAATGGAGGACCGACCCGGGTTTTCATGAGCGTTGGCGGGTCCTGGAGTGCCTGTCAAGGGCGCTAGCGCATACCCCGGGGTGATCATCACCACCTGCACCTCACATCTCGGCACAGTGGAACGTGTAACCCGCCTGCTGTCTCATTCAACTACATTTGTTCCTGTAATCCATAGCCTAACAGAACGCAGCAGCGAGGGACAACCCGCCCATACAGCCAGCGGGGAGGATGGCACTACTGGCAAAGACCGTCCGGCGAAAACGCCGCAGGCGCGAAGCGTGGTAGGCCTGCGCCGGGGGAGCATAGCATAGGTAGGAAAGGGAGCCTGGACGGTGGAAGAGCCAGGGGAGGCCGGGTCATTTGACGGAAATGGAAGGCTTTTCCCCTATTAGAGAAGGCCCTCTGAAGTAAAGGGGAAGTGCATTAATTCTTGGAAAAAGAGGGAGCGAGCCTATATAAAAAATTAAATAAAGTTAATTCAATGAATAGATAGAGTCAACGGTACGACAGACAGCGCTGCCTACACGCGAATTAGCTTCCGAGGTCGAGCAGTCTCAATTTCACTACAGGATTTGCGAATGAATGCTGGGCTGGGCCACCTCGAATGGCATGAGCCGCATGCGGGGAGACCCGCACGTACGGTTTTTAGGGGGATCTGGTCGAAAGACCGGCCGGCGCCCACCCGACTAGAGGGACTGAGAAATTAATAGAGTACAAAACTTATCTTCAAGCTTTACCTTATTCTGATCGTTCAGAGGGCGATCGCGGAGTCACTGAATGAAGTCCTCCGTTTCTTTCGGAGGTGCTGACCCGCAGCGAGGCAGAGATGACTAAGTGACATATGGAATATGGCGACGACAACAGCATGTCGTAGAAGGAGATAACAGGTGGAGCCAACGATCCGCTAAGACTAACGTATCTACAACTACATCCCCGAGCGGCAGTCAAACGGAGGCGTGAATGCAAGATGCCAGCGGAATGATCGGCCGGACAGAGGCTAGGGCTGCTTCCTTCCCACCGCGTCCTTCCTTGTGTGTCGGAGATATAAAGCGAGTGCACCGGAAAAGAACGGGAACTGGGTCGATCTATTCTATGGCGAAGCATCCGAAGCATAACTGCACACTCACACGATCTTTGCCGAGAGATAGGAGCATTCGGTGGAACCGGTGAACTACACTTGCTTCTGGATAGATGTGTGGGACAGAGGGCTCGTGGTACCTGCTGCCCACCCTTCCTCCTCTGCTTTGAGAACCGTGTGAACGGAGAGTGGGCAGAAGGGAAGGAGGTCCTCATACGGAGTCGCACACTTACTTGAGCAGTGCGGAAGACTGGGGAATGGGTTGAGTAAACTCCCCTGGGGCCGGAAAAATAACAGACGAAGCTTTACTTAGATAGGGCTTTGATTTGATTGGTATTGATTTTTTCTTAGTGATTGGAAAGGAGGGCGCCTGGGTATGTTACAAAAAGGGAAGGCAGAGGTAGTACTTCGAATGGCGAAACGAAGGGCGCCTTCGGCGCCAGTGATTCTCTGAGCCGGTCTGGATTTTCAACGCCTCGGGAAACTGGTCGAGATAGATGACAGCACCTTTGTCCTCTCTTCCTTACCGGGAGGGCAATCTTCTCTTATGGCCTTCACCTCCCGCCCGGCCCGGAAATAGAACCCAGCCCCCCTTCTGATCCATTCATTTCTGCAAGCAGGGGGGATCCAGAGCTAAGCCCCCCTTCTATTGCATAACCTAAAAAAGCTATAAGCAAAGTACCAAAGGTGCGCTCCGCCCGGTGACTAAGAAAGAAATTGGTTTGCGCTTTTTTTGAAGTGATGAGGTCGCAAAGAGGGAAGTAGGGCTCCTATTGAAACGCTTTCCCTCCCTCCCTCAAAAGGCGACCAGCTTTCAATACTAGTTGTTACGTTACGCTGCCATTTTTCCAATATCATTGAATAGCATGGCCTGGGGCTAAGGTAACTCAAGTGGGAGAGCCGTGTTATGGGTGACCTTATTGCACGGTTCAGAGAGCACTTGTGTATGTGATGCAAGTGAACGTGTACGAAAAAGCTGTATCTAGGGTGAGTTCTTCGTTCCGTCGTCGACCCTATCTATGTTTCTACGATGGCCCAAGAACACGCTCATTCTTCAGCCGTAGAGAGACTTTTGAATTGCGAGGTACCATTACGAGCTCAATATATACGAGTGTTATTCCGTGAAATAACTCGAATTTCAAATCATTCACTTGCTTTAACTACTCATGCTATGGATGTGGGAGCATCAACTCCGTCCCTGTGGGCTTTTGAGGAGCGGGAGAAATTGTTGGAATTCTATGAAAGAGTCTC